TTACTGAATCACATGAAATTTTATCCAACTCCATATTTGGAATGAAATGTATGAACTACGTTTGAACGGAGGAATAAAGAGAATTTTCTACTTAAATTGGAAGTTGCAACAGATCAAAATGGAAAGGAATTGATAAAACAGTCCTAGAAACAGAATTCTGTCACTTAGACTTATTAAAGTTAAAGTCATAAGGTTTTGTATATAATAGCAAAACAAAAAGGATTTCAATTATACCATTATTATGATATTACATATTCGAATTTGAGAAAAATAAAAGGATTCGGTATTTGGGAGATAAATACAAAGACAGAAAAATCAGAAACAACATAGGATCCATTTTTGTAGCACTTAACCGTCTTTATGTTAGAGATTTCGTTATTCAAAAAAAAAACGATTCGCAGAGAAGAGAAATATTTCTACTTTACTTTACTGATTTTTGAATAGAATATGATTTGAAGTGTATAAGAAGGGTTGCACTTATTAAACACGTATGCGGATAGCTATAATATCCGACTTCTCTTTTATTGCTGGTTCTATTCGGGACAGTCCGGGTCGTGTTCTATCAAAAGAGAATTTCTATTTAATGAAAAATTGAAGTGAAGTAGGATAATTTTATGATAATTACCTATAGACAATATATCTAAATAATAGATATCTGTGTAACAATTTATGTTCTGGGGTTTACATATACTGATATGTTTTGTTATAATTGAAATTGAGAAGAATTTTTTGATTGAAAAAATCAATACTGATTAGTTCTGTCTCAATTTGTATTTTCTTATGTCATTAGGAAAACACAATTTGCGATTCAAATCCCAGAATCGTCATTAATTCGAACTAAGCAGTCAATAGTTAATGGTTCAAGTTTGTCGGCTGAAAATCCACATTTTTTTTCTCAATAGAAAAGCCAGAGAATGTTTTTAGCATTGTGGATTTTCCAATACTATACAATCAATCGAAGGGATGGATAAAATCCAAAAAGGGTGTTTCTTTTAGGAAAAGGATTAAGGAAAACAGGAGTCAAAATCCAAGTACAATAAAACTTCAGCAATCTGGGAAAATTTTCATCTATTTTGTATTATTTTGGCGGCATGGCCGAGTGGTAAGGCGGGGGACTGCAAATCCTTTTTCCCCAGTTCAAATCCGGGTGTCGCCTGATCAACAAAAAAACTCGAAATCTCTTCTTCTCTTCGGTTCCGCTTATAGAACTCGCAGAATTCTTCCCCGTTAGAAGCAGAGGAAACAGACTGTTAATGTTTTGTTGATTCTAAGCATGTGGTCTGAGGGTTTTCTAAACAAAAAGAGTGTGAATGCTCGTTCGCATCTAGGATTCAAGAAAATATTTGAATCTACTGGTAGAGGGTCTATCAAGACTTCACGATTCCCTTCTATTACTAAGGGAGTGTCTAATGACTGGATCTTGAATCAGATTGTAGAGCCTGAATAGGAAATCTGATTCAATTAAGAGTTTTGGAAGGAAGTGCAATATACGACGGACTCGCGAGAATCTCCGAGTGCTCAGGTATCCAACCAATATTAGATTGGATTGATAATTGACTTTTATAGAAAAAGGGGCAAACAGAAAGAATTTCTTTGCGGCAACCCCTAGACAAGCCCCCTCTTTCAGAGCGATAATGGGGAAGGGGGGTACCGGATCAAATGGGGAAATAGAGGTCTGTAATAGATAGATATTTCTGGTTTTTCGTGATTTCTCCCTTGTCTGTTTTTACTTACTAAGGTCAACAAAACAAAAAAAGAATAGGCCTTATTATTCTTATTCCTATATGTTCCCATTCCCTTCGGATCTTACTACGTATTTTGCTTGTGTTTAATCTTTCCCGATTCGAAATCATAATCGATTTATTGGATTGGTTTCTCGATAGTGTTCGGTCAGAATCCCTTTTTGACTCTGCGCCATGGATTCCACTATTATTAGGGAGGAATAATGGAAAAATTCCTTCGTATTTATAGAGATAGGGGACATAATTCACATGGATATAGTAAGTCTCGCTTGGGCTGCTTTAATGGTAGTCTTTACATTTTCCCTTTCACTCGTAGTGTGGGGAAGAAGTGGGCTCTAGAAGTACTACTAATTGAGTTGAGGAATCAAACCGTATCAATTTTTTTATAGATCGTTCTGCAACGCGTTTTGAACTATTTAAAATCAAAATCTCTGAATTTCGAATCCCATTGGACTCCAATGGAGTTATCTATGATATGAATCATACTCTTTCTCTCAAAGAGATATTTCAGTGATTCCCGTGTTTGTATTTCGAAAAGAAAGGGATTCCGATGATTGGAAATTTCTTCTAACCTAAAATTCTTCCGAAATTTTCTATTTCAATCAATGGAATGAGCTCTTACTATCTTTATAGATAGATACTGAGAAAGACTAGACTTTTTTTTATTTCTTTCCCTCTTTATTCTTCAAAGAAGAAGACGTTTTGTTAAGTGTATACGCACTTTCTATGAGAAATGATATAGAGATAGTGGTTGTCTAATGAGAGACTATGCAATAATAAGATCTTACCTTGAGCGAGTCACATATGGGGCATTTACCGATTGGTTTCTAATTTTAGAAAATCGATTTATGCTTTATCGACTTATTTCATATCATGGTTCGGGCATTAAAAATCGGTGAGGTTTTCTCTTCCTTATTAGTAAAAGGAAAGGAATTAGAATCCTAAGATAAGAGTGATTTCCGATTGATCGGAACAAATCGATGTAGTAAATTGGGTGTTATGTCAATTCCATACAATATATGATATGGAATTAATATATATCTATGAAGAGAATATTGTAGATTGATCTATAAAAACTTAAGCCTTTATCTTTATTCTAGATTACAACTTTATAGACTAAAAGATAGATAGTATGGTAGAAAGAAAGATGCATCTATTTCTTTCTTACATACTATCTATCTCTTAGAATACTGCCGATTATAGTCCGCTCATTTCATTTAAGTTAAGACGCGAAATTGGAATCCTTTTCATTTGACTTCGTCAATTTTTGATAAGAACTCAGAAGGAAAGTTTCGTTCAAATGAATTTGAAAATTCAATTGAATTAATCATTTTGACTGACTGTTTTTACGTAAATGATAAGTAGAAAAGCGGTAGGAACTAGAATGAATAGCGCAGTAGCAATAAATGCAAGAATATTTACTTCCATAATCTCATCGTTTTTTTTACTTCGCAATAACTCGGGATTTAATCCCCTAGAGATGATAAATATTTCGTCTGTAAATTCAATGAATGAATTACCTCTCGATGATCTTGAATCGGATCAATATCATGAATAACAATATCTGATCTATCAAATCAATTCGTCGTCGAGACTTGAATAGTATAACATAGGAAGTTCTTTTATCCATACCGAATCCAAATTTGGATTCCTGACCCAATCAATCCAAAATTCCTTTATTTAGAATCCATTTCCTTGTTTTTTTCTATAACCTACCTTGCGTCTTCCTTGTACAATCATCTGATAAAGGATCATCAGATTGCCTTTCCACTTCGATTAGTCACATAGTTACAAATCTAAACAAACAATAAAAGCGAAATGGAAAAATAGAAAAGAAAAAAGAAATAACGACCCCTTATTTGCTTTGGAAATGAAAGTATGCCCCCCGACACCCTTTCATAGTTCATAGAAAGGGAAAAAATGAATTGATGTATTTATGGGATATTGGATCCGTCGGGACTGGCGGGGCTCGAACCCGCAGCTTCCGCCTTGACAGGGCGGTGCTCTAACCAATTGAACTACAATCCCAGGGAAATAAGGGATCTAGCAGAAAATTTGATTCTTTTTTATCTTCGTATGGGGTATTTCTGAAGGACAAGAGGGGGTTAGACCATTTCATGGTAGATTGGCGAATTATTGGGCCGAGCTGGATTTGAACCAGCGTAGACGTATTGCCAACGAATTTACAGTCCGTCCCCATTAACCGCTCGGGCATCGACCCAGGAAGAATCAATTTTAGGCTTATTGGTAATCCATGATCAACTTCCTTTCACAGTACCCTACCCCCAGGGGAATTCGAATCCCCGCTGCCTCCTTGAAAGAGAGATGTCCTAAACCACTAGACGATGGGGGCCGACTTGTCCAACCGCCCTCATACTATGATCATAGTATGATCAGTTTTTTGAAATTGTCAATATAATGGAATGATATGATTAGATCCAAAGAATCTTTCCGTTTTTCAGAATTGTATAGAATTTTTGGATTCGTCATTGATATTCATTATCAATCGACATTCTCTATATAAATCTACTAAAATAAATCTAGTAAGCGGGATCAAGAAGTTATCAAAAATTTTCTCTAAGACTTTAGTTCAAGGGGACAAGTAGAATCTCTTCATCACATGATTCGATGAAATATCTTGAAATTTCTTTTATGTCGAATTGGTAAGTGTACATGTATGTTATGTACCAATCAAGCCAATTTTGTTTTGATAGGGATCATCTCAATAAAAAAAAATTAAGGCGGGTCTTGAAACAATTCATTTTAGTCTAGACTTGCTAGGCAAATCCATTTGATTATTCCAAAATCAGCCACTAGCCACCATGAGTCTACTGCATATACTTATATATATAATATATGTGCATATAGAAATTTTATCCACATAGTGATTCGTTCGGGAATTAAATCAAATAAGCCCTTTTAACTCAGTGGTAGAGTAACGCCATGGTAAGGCGTAAGTCATCGGTTCAAATCCGATAAGGGGCTTTAATTTTTTTTTTCATAAAAGTCCAGTCATAGTATTCAGAAAATAGAGGTCTTTTTTTTATTTAGTTGAAATAAAAAAGGAACTAACAAAATAATACGTTATCATTATACTGAATACTGAGTTAGAGTATAGTAGTTCCAGTTAGAAAGTCGGTAAATATTCATTATTATGAATACGCCCCTTGAATCATCAAAGATCTCTATTTTGCATTATACCAATCAAATCCATTGGAAAGATTCGAAATCAACAAAAGAAAAAGTAAGTGGACCTGA